AGAATTATATTTTAAAAAAGAATAATAGATTGTAGATCTAGAGGACAAAAATTCTAAAAGTCTTGAGGATTTTTGTTGTTTTAAATTTTTTATTGGTTTTAGTAGTAATTTTGTTTATTATACAGAGGGTGGCTTTTGTAGTTTTATGCGAACGCCATTGTTTAGGGGGTAGCCAAATTCGGATTGGTCCTAATAAAGTTAGGGTGGGAGGTCTATTGCAGGCAATTTTTGATGGTTTAAAGTTGTTTAAGAAGGAGATTATTTTAGGGTCTAAGAGGTCCTTGTTTTATTTTTTGGGTGTACCTGGTTTAGCTTTTGTTATTAGAAATATGTATTGAATGGTTTTACCTTATTTTTATGCTTTTTTTACTTTTTGTTATTCTATTGTTTTTATGATGTGTTTGGTTGGCGTTTTTGTTTATTGTGTTTTAATGGTGGGTGTTGTAAGTAAGTCTAAATATGGTATGTTAGGTAGTATTCGTGCTAGAAGTCAGAGTGTTTCTTATGAGATTATTTTTTCTTTATATTTATTGAGTTTGGTGATGCAGATTGGTGTGTATTATTTTGGTTTTGGGGTAAGTTTTTACTCTTTTGTTTTTAGGATTTTTTATTTATTTTTAGTTTTAGCTGAGCTAAATCGGGCTCCTTTTGATTTTTCTGAGGGTGAGAGTGAGTTGGTGAGAGGTTTTAATGTGGAGTGTTCTGGTGTTGTTTTTGTCTTTTTGTTTTTGAGGGAGTATGGTAGTTTGTTATTTTTTAGGGTTTTGTTTTCTGTAATTTTTTTAGGTTTTAGTATGCTAGGAGTTTTAGTGTTTTTTTGTTTGGTTTTATTTGTTCGTAGATCTTTTCCTCGTTATCGTTATGATAAAATGATGAGTTTTTTTTGATTTGTTTTGTTACCTTTAGTTTTAGTTATTTTGTTTTGAAGTATTGTTTTATGGTTGTAGTGAAGCATTAGCTTAAGTTAAAAGTAGGTGATTTTTGATCTCTTGATGTTTGTACATGTTTCAACTGTCGTAGCATAAAAGAATGTGTTTGTTTTAAGGTCAGAAGAATTAAGGGCGGTTAATAGATTTGTAGGAAAGTTTTCTAAACTTTTTTTGGTTAGAACCGTCTATTTGTTGTGGTTGTGTTGTTACTATTAGTTTTTTTTTGTTTTTTTATAGTTCAGGAGTTGGGTTTGGTGGTTTTGGGTTTGTTAATTTTGTTGAAGAAGTTTTTGGGTTTAGTGGTGGGTGATAGGTGTTGTGTGAGGTATAATGCTAAGAGTTTGTTGTATGTGGTTGCAGTTGTTTTTTGTTTTAGGTTTTATCATTTTTTGGGTTATACAGAGGAGGTGTGATGTAATATTATTTTTAGTGGAGGGTTGGTTTGTTTGAGTTTGTTGTCTATGTTAATTTTGTGGTTAATAAGTGTGCGTGGTAGGTGGAGGTTTTTTTATGGTATTGGAGTTAGTTTGCATGGTGGTATGAGTTGGTGGGGTGTACTGAGTAAGTTTTACCATCATGTTAGTACACCTTTGGTAATACTGCTTCGGGTTTTTATAAATTTTCTTATTGGTCAGGTTGGTAAGTGGGGTATTGTGGTAGGTGGTTTAGGTATGGGGTGGTGTAGTTATTGGTTGATTTCTAGGTTTTTTTTCTTGTATGAGTTGATAGTGGTGGTTCTTCAGAGTTTTATTTTTGTTATTTTGTCTTATGAGGTTTTAGGTTTGATGTATCCTAGTTTGGTTGTGTTTAGTAGTGGTAAGGTTAGGGGTGATTTGTGGGTGGTTATTTTATGTGTGATTTTTGTTTTGGGGTTTTGTTTTTTTGGTTAAAGTTTTAGTGTTCGTTGATATAGGGTTTGATTTGAGAGTACTAATCATAAGGATATTGGTACAATATATTTGATTTTTGGTTTGTGGTCAGGTTTTGTTGGTGCTAGTTTGTCTGTTTTAATTCGTTTGGAATTATGTAAGCCTGGTTTTTTGTTGGGTAGTGGTCAAATGTATAATGCTGTTATTACTTCTCATGCTTTTTTAATGATTTTTTTTATGGTTATGCCTAGTTTGATTGGTGGTTTTGGTAATTGGATGGTTCCTGTGATGTTGGGGGCTGGTGATATGAGTTTTCCACGTTTAAATAATTTAAGGTATTGGTTGATGCCAGTTTCTATGGTATTAATTTTGGCAGCTTGTTTAGTTGATAGGTCTTGCGGGACTAGGTGGACGGTTTATCCGCCTTTAAGGGTTAGTGGTCATCCTGGTTATAGGGTGGATTTGGCTATTTTTAGTTTACATTGTGCCGGTGTGAGTTCTATTTTGGGGGGTATTAATTTTATGACTACAGTAAAAAATATACGTAGAGCTTCAATTTCTTTGGAGCATTTGCCGTTGTTTGTTTGGACTGTTTTTGTGACTGTTTTTTTATTGGTTTTGAGTTTACCAGTTTTGGCTGGTGCTATTACTATATTATTGATGGATCGTAATTTTAATACTTCTTTTTTTGATGTAGGTGGAGGTGGTAATCCTTTGGTTTATCAACATTTGTTTTGGTTTTTTGGTCATCCTGAAGTTTATATTTTAATTTTGCCTGCTTTTGGTATTATAAGTCAGAGGAGTTTGTATGTAACTGGTAAGAAGGAGGTTTTTGGTTCTTTAGGTATAATTTATGCTATTTTGAGTATCGCTTTAGTGGGTTGTGTTGTTTGGGCTCATCATATGTATACTGTTGGTATAGATTTAGATTCTCGGGCTTATTTTTCTGCGGCAACTATGGTAATTGCGGTGCCTACAGGTGTAAAGGTTTTTAGGTGGTTGGCTACTTTGTATGGATCTTGTATGGTGTATCAGCCTGTTTTGTTGTGGGTTATGGGTTTTATTTTCTTGTTTACTATAGGGGGTTTGACTGGGGTTGTTTTATCAAATTCTAGTTTAGATATTATGTTACATGATACTTATTATGTGGTTAGTCATTTTCATTATGTATTAAGTATGGGGGCTGTTTTTGGTATTTTTTGTGGTTTGAGTTTGTGGTGGACTTATTTAACTGGTTATGTTTATGATAAGGTTATAATGAGTGGGGTGTTTTTTATGGTTTTTGTAGGGGCTAATATGACTTTTTTTCCTTTGCATTTTGCTGGTTTACATGGGTTTCCGCGTAAGTATGTGGATTACCCAGATGTTTATTCTGTGTGAAATGTGGTTTCTTCTTATGGTTCGTTGTTGACTATGTATGGTTCTGTTCTTTTAGGGGTTTGTTTGTTTGAATCTATGCTTGGTGGGCGTTTGTTTGTAGTGGAGGGTTGTAGTGATAGGAGTGTGGATAGGTGTTATTCTAGTTATGTTTTTTCTCATAGTAATCAAGAGATAGTTTATTATAATAGGCATTGGTAGTCTTTTAGTATATTGAGTATGTTCTAGTGCAGGTAGAAAGGGTGAGAGATTTGGCGGATTAGGATAAGTTTAGAAGTCTGATTGGTTCATAGTTAGTAGGTTAGTTTCGCTTGGGATCTGGGTGTTGGGTGCATTAATTATTTTCATTAATTAGGTTGTAAAGATTCTGGGATTCGAGTATGGTTGTGTATGTGTCATTGTCTTTGATAAGGTAGGAATTCTTGTGGGCTTTCTATTATATTGTGTATGTTTGATTTCCAATCAAGAGGTTAAAGGGTCAGGTTAATTGTTTCTTTCAGGGTTTTAATTTGAATTTTATGGTTAGTTTGTTTTCTTCAAAGGTTGATTGGTTTCATAGTTTTAGTTGTAGTTTTTTGTTTATGGTTTTAGCTTTGGTTATTTTGCTTTATGTGGGTTTGATTACAAGAAGGTTGTATTATAAGAGTTATTCTTCTATGTATCGTTGGGTGGAGTTTTTTTGTAGTTTATTACCTACTTTAATTTTGTGTATTATAATGTTTCCATCTTTGGGCTTGCTATATGAGTATGGTATGATAAATTATTGTGGTGGTTTAAGTGTGGGGGTGGTTGGTCATCAGTGGTATTGGTCTTATGAGTATTGTGATTATGGTGAGGATGTTGGGTTTGATTCTTATATGTTACCTTTTGATGAGCTTAATTTAGGTTGTATGCGTTTATTGGAGGTGGATAATCGTTGTGTAGTGCCTAGCGGTGTAGATATTAGTTTTTTGGTTGGTTCAGAGGATGTAATTCATAGTTGGTGTTTGCCATGTATATCTGTTAAGGTTGACGCTTTGGGAGGTGTGTTATCTCAGGTTGTTTGTAATTTTTTTTTGGTCGGTGTTTTTTATGGGCAATGTTCTGAAATTTGTGGGGCTTTTCATAGTTTTATACCAATTGTTGTTGAGAGGGCCCTATCTGAAAATTTTGTTAGTTGGGTTTTGGGTTGGTTGTAGCTATTTAGTTTATTTTAAAATGGTCGTTTGTGGTGCGATAGAGGTGTAGCTTAATTTTTTTGTTTTAGGAGTATTGGTTATTGTATAACGTTTTAAGATAATTTATCATTGAATATGAAAAATAGAATACCAAGGTAAAAGATTTTTTTGATTTGTTGTTACAAATTTATTTTGAAGGGATCTTGGTGTTGATATATCGTCTTGGTGGTTAACTTTTTGTGAGGGTGAGTATTAGAAAGTTATGCTGTAAGTTTGATAGCTTAGTGTTAGAAAGAATTAGTATTTTGGATTAATGTCAAATTTTGTGTTTGTTTTATAATGTGTAGATTACAAGATTTTGTAGTTTTTAGAGTTTGAAATTTAGTAGATATGTTAAATTTAGTTTGATTAATTTGAATATTTGTGGAGAATTAGTAGTTATGTTAAATGTTTATTAAAGACTGATGTTTTATTTTAGAACTTTTCCCTGCTCAATGTGTTTTTATAAATGGCTGTCTTAGCGTGAGGACTTTAAGGTAGCGAGGTTAATTGTGCTTTTAATGGGTTCTAGTATGAATGGGGGTTTAATGTATTATTTTCTTTAATTGATTTGAATTATGGTGGCTATTAAAAATTATAGCTTTTAATTAGACAAAGATAAGTCTTCGGAAATTAGGTAGCTAATTTTAATTGTTGTAATTTGGTTGTTTATTTAGGGTAAAATGAACTAGGTAGTGTTAAAAAACTATGGTTAATAATTATAATTACTTCGGAGTTAACAGAAATACTTACTATAAAAAGATCTTATTTTTTAGTAAGTTTTACATCGATGTTGTATCTTGGTTGTAGTGAGGGTAGGACTTTATTATTTTGAGACTGTTCTTCTTTAAAATCAAACGTGATATTAGTTTAATTCATCGTGAGATAGAGTGGTTTATCTTGTTAATTAAGGTGTTGTTTTTTTTTGTAGTACGAAAGGAAACAGAATGTGGCTTTAAGTTTGTGCAAAATAGGTTTATTATATGTGTTGTTGTGTAGGGGTTTGTTGTCTGTCTTGTTTGTGGTTGTTTTTTATTTAGGTTGTATAATTCTTTCTTTTTTGGATGAGGAGGTTGATAAGGTGAGTCCTTTTGAGTGTGGGTTTGATGGGAGGGGGGCGGTTTGTGTATCTTATAGAATTCATTTTTTTATTATGATATTGATATTTATTTTTTTTGATTTGGAGGTGGTTATATTTTTGAGTGTTATTGTGAGTAGGTATAGTTCAATGATTAGTTATTTGGTTTTACTTGTTTTTGTAGTTCTTGGTTTTTATATGGAGTGGTGGTATGGTAAGTTGGTTTGATTAGTTTAGTAGAGTTTTTTATTTATTGGTTTGTGGTAGTGGTGGTAGTTTTAATTGGTTTGGTTGTTATGTTTCTTTTTAATTTGAATGTAGTTTTTAGTTTTGTCAGGGTGGATTTATGCATGCTTTTTTTTGTTTTTAGTCAGTATAAGGTGGTTTTTTGGGTGCTTTTGATGTTGATTGTTTTAAGTGTGGTTATTTATAGATGTTATTATATGTCAGATGATCTGAATTATGGTTATTTTGTTTTTGTTACTATGATTTTTGTTGTAAGTATGGTTGGTGTGGTTTTTAGTGGTGGGTGTATTAGTATGTTTATTTTTTGGGATTTATTAGGTATTTCTAGGTTTTTTTTGGTTCTTTATTATGGTAATTGGGATAGGTGTAGTGGGGCGATAAATACTGTTATGATGAATCGAATTGGTGATGCTGGGGTATACTTGGTTTTTTCTGGTATTTTTATTAATGGTTTTGGGTTTATTAGGTCTGAGGGTTTACTGAGTTGGGCTTTATTTTTTTTTGTTGTTGGTTGTATAACTAAGAGAGCTCAGCTACCTTTTAGAAGGTGGCTACCAAAGGCTATGAGGGCTCCAACCCCAGTCAGGGCTTTAGTACATAGTAGGACCTTGGTGACTGCGGGTTTGTTTTTGATGATGAGATTAAGAAGTTTGGTTTATTTATTTAGATTTTTAAGTTGGATGTTTTATTTAGGTTTATTAACAATGTTGGTGGCTGGTTTATCCGCATATTTTGAGGTAGATATTAAGAAGTTGGTGGCTTTGAGTACTTTGTCTCAGATGGGTTTTTGTTTTATTAGTATGGGGATGGGTTTAGTTTTTTTATCTTTTGTCCATATTATAAGTCATGCTATTTTTAAGAGTTGTTTGTTTATGCAGATTGGTGGGGTAATTCATGTTCGTAGCGGTCAGCAGGATACTCGTAGTTTTTGCCTAGTTGGTGGGGATAGGATGGTTGGGCAGTTGCAGGTTTTTATTATGTTGATGAATTTGTGTGGGTTAATATTTTTAAGTGGAGCAGTAAGTAAGGAGGTAATTTTGGAGAATTTTTTGTTTAGTAGTTGGAATATGGTAGTAGTTTTTGTTTTTTTTGTTTCTGTGTTGTTGACGTACTTGTACAGGTATCGGATGATGAGGTTTTTTTATTATAGTTTTGGTTTGTCTAATTATTATATTGGTGGGAGGTTGATTAAGATGTCTAGGAGGTTTATTTTAGTTGTGTTTTCTTTAGTTTTTGTTAGGTGGTTGAGGAGTAATATATGTAGTTTTTGTACAAAGTTGTTGTATATTGATTTTTATGGGGTTTTTTATTTGTTTTTATTTGGGTCGAGTTTGTGCTATGTTGTGTTTAAGGGGGTGTTTAGAGAGGTTAAATATAAGTTTGTTTTAGATTATATTGTTAAGTGAGGTGTGGGCTTAAGTAGAAGGTTTGTATGATTAGAGTCTGTTTTAGGTTTATTAATGATAAATTTATTTGTGTGTATGAATTATGTTAGTAAGTTAGTTGTGATAGTGATGGGCAGGTTGGGGTTAAATGCTTTTGTTATTGTAGCTGTAATGGTGTTGTTTATGTTATAGGGAAGGTTATTTTAATGAGAATTCCAATTTAGCAGTTTGGAGGTTATTTTTCCAGTTTATTCGATAGGAAGTTTATAGGAATAAAGAGTTTGGGGCTTTGAGGGTGTTTATCGAGAACTTGTAGTTTAGTAAAGAATGTCTCATTTACGATGGGGAGGTTCGAAGTTTTTTTATTGAGTTGTTGTTTTCAATTGCTTTAGTGATGTCTTTGTTGAGTTTTGTTAGATTGGATCCTATGAAGGGGGCATTGTTCTTGGTAGGTTCTCTGATGTTTTTGTTGCCAGTAATTTCTTATAGTTTACATGTGTGGTATAGGTATTATATTTGTTTGTTGTTTTTAAGGGGGGTTTTTGTAGTGATTGTATATTTTTCTAGGTTAAGAGTTTTTGTTTTTTATGACTATGGTTATATTGTCGTGTTTGGTAGGGTGGTGATTGCAATTTTTTTGATGTGGAAGGGTGATGCCCAGATGTTGATGTATTTTGGTAGGAGAAGTTTGGGTTTAGTAGTGGTAGATTGGTACTTGTTTATTTATGTGTGGGTGGTGTTAGTTCTTTTTATTTTTTTAAGTTTTATAAGTTATTTTTTAACTTTTGAGGGTGCTTTGCGTAAGGTTTAAGTTTATTTTATGATTATTGGTTTGTTAATGTTGTTAATGAAGTGGAATCGCTTGTTTTATGTTTTATTATCTTTTGAGTTTATGATAATGGATTTATTTTTTTGGTTAAGATTTATTGTAGGTGAGAGGTTTTATTTTTGTTTTATTTGTTTTTGTGTTATTATTAGGATTCTGGGTTTATTGGTGTTGGTTAGTTTGTTGAAGTTTTTTGGTTCTGATAGGAGATTTTTTTAGGGTGATATTGTGAGTTTTTTGTTGTTATCACTTGGAACGGTTTGATACTGGCCGTTGGTTATGTAAAAGATTTATATCTAATATTGAATTGATGTGATGGGCAATGATATTTTACCATGTTTTTTAATTAAATGTATAAGACAGGTTCCAGAATAATCGGTTAGGCTTGTCATTTTTATAATCTAGTTGAGAAGGTTAAAGAAATTTAGGATGTTTTTTGAAAATTTAAGAGTGGAATGTAAGATTTTTGTTTAGTTATTTTTTTTTAATTTAAGTACTGGTAAATAAATTGGGTTAGACACCAAGTAGTCAGAGGTAAATAGATCAGGAGTAGAGTGAAGTGGAAACTGAAAGTACTTTGGCAGGCGTTTAATTTTTCTTCGGGAGCTGGTTAGTAATCGAAATCCCTCGTTGGTAGCTAGTACTATGGGCACATGTATGATCGTTTTTATTTATTTTAAGAGTGAATAGTAGATTTTATTAGAATTGATAGCAGATATATACTTGGTGAATGTGCTAGATTTTCTGGGTCACAATGTGTTAGTTTTAGTTGGAAGAAGATTTAACAATCTTTAGAAATTGTAGAAGAAAGTAAAGTTTATTTTTATAGTTAATTTGAATTTTATTTAAATGCGGTACAAATTATCCATCAATTGTCCAAAGGAGAGTAAGTTGTAGTAGAGTAAGGCTAGAGGAATCTGGTCTTAGATATCCTCTAATTTCAACTAACAGAGATCTATAGGAGGGGGGGAAAGGAATTTAAAATTTTGAAAATTTTATTAGGTTGTTTGGCCACTTTCTTGTGTTTTATTTGTTTGGTTTTATGTTTGTGTTGATGTTTTTTATTAATTTTGTTGTTAATAATGTTTTGGTTTGGTGGAGGGTTTTTGTTATTTCGGTTTTTATTTTTATTTGGATGTGTAAGTTTTATGGAAGTTTGGTTGGTATAGTAAATTATTTTGTTGTTCAGGAGGGGGCAGGTTTGTTGTTTTTGTTTTTTAGTGGTAGGGTGGTTCAGTTTTTTTCTTTGATAGTTAAGAGTGGTTTATCACCTTTTCATTTTTGGATTTTTAGTGTTGGTTTGGATTTGAAGAGTTATATGATGATGTGGTTTTTGGTTGTTCAGAAATTGCCTTTTATTCCTGTTATTTTGGGTGTCTTTGATTTTTGTTATTTTTTGATTTTGATTTTAGGTTTGTTGGTTTGTCATTTTCAATATTTAGTTTTAAATAGGGATAGGAGTATGTTAATGATTTCTTCTACGGAGTCTTTTGGTTGGTTAGTTTTGATTTTGTGTTGGAGTTATTATAGTTTTATTTTGATGGTTTGTGTTTATATGTTAATGATGGTTGTTGTTGTTGGTGTTTTAGGGGGGTTAGGTTTAAGTGGTAATTTAGGTTGGGATAGGGTTATTGTGTTTATAAATTTTCCTTTGGGTTTGGTTTTTATTTTAAAGTATTATGTGATTAGTTTGGTTAGTTGTTGTAGTTTTGTTATTTTGATTTTGTTTTTTAGGGTAGTTATAGCTTATATGTGTTTGATGTTTTGGATGATTAGAGTTAGGATGTTTGGGAGGGGGGTCTGGTTGAGTAAAGTGTTGGGTTTTTTGGTTTTTTTTATAGTGTTTTTGTTGGTTATTTAGTTTAGGCTCTTATTATATTTTATTATAACTGGTTACGGTTCAGTAGATTTTCGGGTTTTAGGCTTTATAAGTTTTTGTAGAATGCGACTTTGAAGGAGTTGAGGTTTATTAGGGCGTTTTTGTACTTTATTTTAATAAGAATGAGTAATTTTGGTTTACTAGGTTGGGTACAGGCTTCTTTAGTTTAATATTAAAAATTTGGCTTTGATGATGCTTAGATTTTAGGGGTATTGAATTTTTTGGTTAAATATTGTAGTTCTATATTAATTGTTTTACCTTCTAGTAAGTCTTTGGATTTGAATTGGAATTATGGTAGTATGTTAGGGATGGTTTTGGTTTTTCAGATTTTAACTGGTTTTTTGTTGACTTTTTTTTATAGTAATGATAGTTTTAATTCTTTTGATAGGGTACAATATATTATGTTTGAGGTTAATGGTGGTTGGTTGTACCGTGTTTTTCATTTTAATGGGGCTAGGTTATTTTTTGTTTTTATTTATTTGCATTTTTTTAAGGGGTTATTTAATTTTAGTTATCGTTTGAAGGTGGTGTGGTTTAGGGGTTTGTTGATTTTGTTTGTGCTAGTTTTGGAGGCTTTTATGGGTTATGTTTTAGTTTGGGCTCAGATGAGTTTTTGAGCTTGTGTGGTTATTACTAGTTTGTTGAGGGTGGTGCCATATTTTGGTAGTAAGTTGGTTTTGTGAGTTTGAGGTGGGTTTACTGTGTCTGGTGCTACTTTGAAGTTATTTTTTGCTGTTCATTATATTTTGCCTTTTGGGTTATTGTTGTTAGTAATACTTCATATGTTCTTTTTACATGATACTGGTAGGACTTCTGTTGTTAGTAGTCATAGGGATGTGGATAAAGTTATGTTTTTTCCTTATTATTGGGTTAAGGATTCTTATAATTTAGTTTTTTGAATATTTTTTTTTATTTTTGTTTTTAGTTATCCTTTCATGTTGGGTGATCCTGAGATGTTTTTGGAGTCCAATGTTTTAGTTAGTCCTGTACATATTGTTCCTGAGTGGTATTTTTTATTTTTTTATGCTATTTTGCGGGCTGTCCCTAGGAAGTTGTTTGGAGTGGTTTTGTTGATAATAAGTCTTTTAGTTTTTTGTTTGTTTGGTTTAGTTAATAATTATATTAGTTGTACGAGTTTGAGTAACGATTTGTTGGTTTATGTTTTTTTGGTTAGTGTTGGGATGTTGAGTTGGTTGGGCCAGTGTGTTGTTGAGTATCCTTATGATTTTATAATGTTTATTTTTAGTTTATTGTATTTTGTAGTGGTTAGTTTTATGTTTTTAAATTTTTATTTGGTTAAGTTTTTGTTTTTGTAGGTGCTTGTAGTAAAGGATTATATTTAGTTTAGGTCTAAGGGGTTTAGGGGCATTGTTTATCATAATTATCATTTGTTAAGTTTTTCTTATTATCCTTTAGGTGTTTTTTTTGTATTGTTGGGTTTATTTAGTTCTATGGTGGTTTGGATGAAGTATGGCTTGATATGTGGTTTGGTTTTTAGTGTTTTGGGTTTATTGTATGTGGTTTTTGTTTGGAATAAGGATATTTATATGGAGGGTTTGAGGGGTTATCATAATTTTTATGTTATAACGGGGTTTAAGTATGGTTTAGTTTTGTTTGTTTTTAGGGAATTGATGTTTTTTTTTGGTATTTTTTGGGTTTTTTTTGATTCTTCTTTAGTGGGTGGTGGTGAGTTGGTTTTGTTGTGTTGTTCTGAAGGTTTGGTTTTGGTAGATCCTGTGGGTGTGCCTTTATTGAATACTGTTATTTTGTTAAGTAGGGCTGTTATGGTTACCAAGTGTCATAGTGGTATTTTAGGTGGTAAAGGAAGTGTGTTTAGGTTGTTTATAACTTGTGTATTAGGTTTGGCTTTTTTGTTTGTTCAGTTTAAGGAGTATAGTGATTGTAGTTTTAGAATTTCTGATGGTATTTATGGTAGTATTTTTTATTTATCTACGGGTTTTCATGGTGCTCATGTTATATTTGGAACGGTTTTTTTGTTGTTGAATTTATATCGTATATTATGTTCGCATTTTAATTCTGATCATCATTTGAGTTTAGAGTTTTCTATTATTTATTGGCATTTTGTTGATGTGGTTTGGTTATTTTTGTTTGTTTTTGTTTATTGGTGAAGTTATTGCTGATTTATTTTATTATTGAATAGTCATTTTGTAGTTGACAGGTATGGGTTAGCTTTTTATTTTTTGATTTTAGGTGGTTTATTTTTTTATGATTATTGTGCTTTTTTTTTTGTAGTGGTGGTTAGGTCTTTGTTGTTTGTTAGTGATTATAGTTGGTTTGGGATGGTTTTTTTTAGAGATAGTTATGTTGGTGTTTTGATGTTGGTTTTGAGTGTTTATATGTTAGGTTTAATTTTTTGTTTGGAGCGTGAGAAGGCTTTGGTTTGTTTAGGTCAGATTTTAATTTATTTTTGTTTGATGTTTTTTTTGAGTTCAAATTTTTTGAGTTTGTATATTTTTTATGAGGCTTCTATGTTTCCTATTTTATTGATGATTTTGGGTTATGGTTTGCAGGTTGAAAAGATTGGTGCTAGTTATTATTTGTTATTTTATACTATTGTTTGTTCTTTTCCTTTTATTTATGTTGTAGTAAATTTGGGTTTGTTTTTGTTCAGGTCTTATTGTAGTTTGTTTTTGTCTTGGGAAGTGGTTATTTTTTTATGTTTGTGTTTTTTGGTTAAGTTTCCTATTTATTTTTTGCATTTATGGTTGCCTAAGGCTCATGTTGAGGCTCCGACTGTGGCTAGTATGGTTTTAGCTGGTTTGTTGTTGAAGTTAGGTTGTGTAGGTTTTGTTCGTATTTTGGATAGGGTGGGTTATTATCAGGGTTACTTGTTGTTTTTTGTTTCTTTTTTGGGTATAGTGTTGTCTTCTTTTAGTTGTATATATCAGAGTGATGTTAAGTCTTTAGCTGCTTATTCTTCAGTGGTTCATATGGGTTTGTATTTGTCTATAGTTATGAGTTATAGTTTGGTTTGTAAGAGTGCTGGGTTTTTGGTTTTATTTTCTCATGGTTTAAGGTCTTCTTTGTTGTTTTTCTTGATTGGTTTGTTTTATCATTATGTTGGTAGGCGTTTAATTTATTATTTTGGTGGAATAATAGGTAGTTTTAATTTTTATGTTTATTTGGTTTTATTAGTTCTTATGTCTAATGCTGGTATTCCTCCTTATTGATCTTTTTTTAGTGAGTTTTTAGCTATTAGTGGTTTGATTTTTAGGTTTTTTTTGTGTTTTTTAGTTTTAGGTTTGTATTTATTTATTTCTTTTTATTATTCTATTTATTTAATTAGTTTGGTTTTGGGTGGGTCAAAGGATTATGATTTTGGGGTTTTTGTTTTGGGTTATGGTTTTGTGATAGTTCTGGTTATATTAAATATTTTTTGGTTAAGTTTATTCTTTTAAGCAGTTATAAGTTAAGTTAAACTATCAGTTTTCAAAACTGAAAATTAGAAATTGTGAAAATTTAGTTGAGATGGTTGAGGGGGGGGGTGGTGTTAAGTGTTAGTTTTAGTCTTTTGTTATTTTTTAGTGTCTGTAATTTTTGTGTCGGTAGTAATTTTTTTTTTGTTTTGTTGTTATTTTTTGTTAATTTTTTGTAAAAAAAATCAGTTTTATTTTGAAGGCACATTGTGATCAAAAAATACGAGTCAAAGACTACTACCTTAGACTTTATTTTTTATAGGCAAATTTATGATTTAATTTTTAGTTTTATTTTGGTTTTTTTACTTTTTTTTTTTAGTCATTATCAAAGTTTATTTTATTAAGAATGTGCGATTGTTAGTCGTAAGGTTTATCTTTGTAATTCCCCCCTGATTGTAGTGCTATTGTTAAGTTGAAATTTTTGTTTTTGAAATTTCTGTTTATTGTAAATTTTAAATTTTAATAATTTATTTTAAGTTTTAATATTGTGGTGAGAGAAAGTGGATTGGTAGTTAAATTTTAGGTAGGTTTTATTTATATTTGTGGTTTAGATTTTTGTTAAAATATTAGAATTTTTTTGTGTTTAAGGTTGAGTGGTTTTACTATATAATATATATATATATATATATTTTAATATATATATATATATATATATATATATATATATATATGTATATATATATATTTTATTATATATATATATACCATATATATATATTATATATTAATAATATATACATATTATATTATAATTAATAATTTATAATATATTATATAAGTATATATAATATATCTATAAATTATGATTTATAAAATAATAATAATATGTATATATTATATATAATAATTTATATTTAAATTATATTAGGATATAATAAATATAAATTATTATTATAATGTAATTAATAAATTTTATATATTATAAAAGAATATAAAATTTATTTTAAATTACATTATATATATATAAAGCTTTTTAAATAACAATGAATAAAAAATTTAAAAAGCTTTATTAAATAATAATATTATGGAAGTAAAAGACTTCCATATTCCTTTTCTTATAGATACTTATATAGTTGAAATATATTATAGATAATTTTATTATAGATAAATAGAAAATATGGAAGTTAT